GTAAGGCCCCGCTGAGTTCTTACTCTTAGAGCGAGACTTTGATCTATTCAAAAACATATGGAACCTCAGTCAACATAATCCAAATATTTTATTTTTAGAAATGACAAAACGGATCCTTTGCTCTTATGTTTCAAACTGCTCTATTCTATTCCTTTTTTATTATTATGTTTTTGAATAATTGAATCTATTGACTGATTCATAGTTTCTGTCGCTCCTACATAATATTCACTATTATGTCAATATGTTGAATATGAAGCAACAAGAAAGGAGGAATCCATCGATTTTATGAATAATCCAATACGTATGGATTTATCCGTATGAAACATCCTGCAAATCCTTTTCTTTTTATACTCAACTATTTATACTAAACTAAAACGAATAAGAAAAAGAAAAAAACTATATTTCTATATATATATATAGAAATAGAAAAGAAATAGAAAACAAAGAAAACTGTAATGAGATAATAAAGAAATATTTGGATATGCGTAAAGATCTAATCCGCTTTTCAGCCGAAACAAAACAAGAGAAGTCTTTTTTTGTTTGAATTATTTTCCTAAGTTATAAGTTGAAGTGAATTGAATAATTGAAGAAGTTCTATTTGTTCAATTATACCCGGAAAATAAAACAAGGAATAAGAATCTTTGGCGAACAGGAAAAAAATCATGAGTCTTTCGATACAAGACTACACAAGAAAATACTTTTCTTGTGTAGTCTTGTATCGAATCGAATAGACGATTAGGAAGACTAAGAATACTTTCTATAAATCTTTTTTCCTTTCATTTTTCCCGTCCTTGCCTTTTATTCTATTCCTTTGTATTTGTATGCTGATTTTCTATCATTAGGAATGGTATACAAGTAATGAGTTTCAGACATCCCGCAAAAGAAAAAATAGAATTTCTTGAATCATATATAATTCTATCAATCAACAAGAATTTGGCACTTTTACCAACTTTCTTTTAATAAATCTCTAGATCTAGAAATTCATTTCGTACAACTGAACCTTTTCAAACTGTTTCTTTTTCAGAACCAAAAATATTTGTGCCAAAATCACAGATGCCAAGAATAACAGAAGGCCTTGAACTCGTAATGGATCTTGAAGCACTATTTCTGCGTCTCCCTGACCAAACCCTCCTACATTTGGATTACTTGTTAATGGTTGATCAAGCTTGATGGATTCACCTTCTGAAACAAGAAGTTCTGGCCCTGGAGGTATAATATCAACCACTTGACGTCCTTCTGATGCATCAACTATGGATATTTCATATCCCCCCTTTTCTTTACGTGCTATTCTGCTTACTATACCAGCTGATGTAGCATTATAAACTGTATTGTTACTCTTACTACCATCAGGATAAATCTGACCCCTTCCTCTGTTCCCACCTACATATATGGGATATTTTAAGAAGTGAACGTCTTTTTTCGTAGCAGGGTCGGGGGAAAGAATAGGAAAGACGATTTCACTATATTTCTGACCGGGAACAGGACCTATCACAAGAATATTTCTTTTATTAGGACGATAACACTGAAAAGAAAGATTGCCCATCTTTTCTTTCATTTCGGGAGAAATACGATCGGGGGGGGCTAATTCGAATCCCTCGGGTAAAATAAGAACAGCTCCTACATTCAAAGCTCCCTTTTTACCATTAGCAAGAACTTGTTTCAGTTGCATATCATAAGGAATTCGAACAACTGCTTCAAATACAGTATCAGGAAGTACAGCTTGCGGAACTTCAATATCCACGGGCTTATTAGCTAAATGGCAATTGGCACATACAATTCGCCCAGTTGCTTCTCGTGGATTTTCATAACCCTGCTGCGCAAAAATGGGATATGCATTTGAAATAGATGCTCGAGTTATTACATATATCATGATCGATACATAAATGGATCGAGTCATCTGTTCTTTTACCCAAGAAAAAGTCTTTCTATTTTGCATGGTCCAATCATTGATCCCCGGAATTTCTACAATAAATTTGATAGGTAGTTAGTAGAATTCCCTATCCACGAGTTTGCCATTGTATTGATTGTACTGAAAGATTTGTACTGGTGGAATATAGTATGAATACCTTGAATTGAAAAGGTAGAAGTATAAAGAATAAGTAAGATTAAAAATGATTTCTTTATACACGAAGAAAGATTATGATTTGATTGATATCAAAAGATCTAATGAATTATTCATTCATTCATTGAATGATAAATTACTACAAGCGAAGGAGATACACGATTTAAAAAATGGAAGATCCAATATTTCACAATTGTATCTAGAATCACTGGAAAAGTGGAAACAAGACCAGATATAATCTGGTCATTCTGAGCCAATCCAAAATCGTTGTAGATCGAACCAATCATTAGTTCCCAACCATGGGTCGAGTGAAATCCGATCCATAAATCAGTAACTAAAAGAATCGAAAAAGCTTTGATTGTATCACTTAAGTTATAGAGAAATTCCTGAATCCAAGAATTTAGAATGAAAAGTTCTTCATTACCCAGAACAAAATAACCACTTAGAATAGCGAAACAGATTAGATTTGTAGAGAAATGCAAAATGATATGGAAATGAGATTCATTGTGTCTTTGGACCAATTGTATTGTTTCCTTGTGCATTCCTATACGAAGGCTTTGCATATGTGTCTCCGAGTACTCCTTTATCATCTCGTCCAACAGGAATAGTTCTTCTAATTCCATAAATTTTTCTAGAACATTTTTCTCTTGAATATCATTCAAAAGGATTTCGGATTGCCTGGTATTCCACCAATTAATAACCCAAGTTTCTAGACCTTTCTTAAATGAGAGAGAAACCCACCAGGGCAAAAAGAGTATAGACACAAGATATGGGAGGGAAGCCAATGCTTTCTTTTTTTTCATTCTGTATCTGTGATGTGAATTGTTAATGAACCTGTTTCATTCGTCGATTCTATCTGAAATTTATATGAAGCACGAGTTATATAACAAGAGCCTATAACTCTAACAAGAATAAGGTATCGAACCTATGGATCTTTTCCTATTTTTGTTTTTGTGTAAGAATTGACTCTTTGGATCTAGAATAATCTAGAATAGAACATAGAAGAAGGTCCTTTTCGAATGAAAAAAAAAAGAAGTAAATATTCTTTCCATATTCCAGAGATCCCGATTAGGCAAATTGTAACCGATTTCCTCTTCATTTATTCCTTTCCATGAAGACTCGAAAACCCATTTGAACTAACGAATAGAATTTGGATTTAAAGACGAACCCTACCGGATCCTTTCATTCTTTTATTTCTATTTCGAATTCGAAAGATTTCACTGTCTAACCGCAGCGCGGGGATAGGGTATCAATTCAAAGGCCTAAAAAGAGGAATTCTATTTTACGAAAACAAAAGACATGTTAGGATATTTGATGAATCTATACTTATTAGACCTTTTACTAGTATAAAGAGTAAAGCTGGACGCCATGTGTATGCGTATAAAAAATAGTTTTTGTGTACAAATAGTTTCTATTCTCCTTAATAGATTTTAAAATCTATTTTATTTAATTAGTTATATTAGATTTTATTAATATTGTTCCATATACTCCCTCCTGCTTTTGAGATGTATTAAGTTCCTTCTCTCATGCTGAGATTGATTCTTCAGTTCATTTCAAAATACTTCAATGGGTACGCGCAAGAAATAGGCCAATTCGGCAGCTTTTTGTTCAATTTCTCGTGGAGTCAAATTCTCATCAGTACGGGTCAAGGGAATGGCTCCTTGGCCCCTGATTTCCATATAAAGGACACGACGAGGAAAAAGACCCTCTCTCACCTCCATTCTGATTGATTGGATATCTTTCAGAAAGAAACGAAGGAAGATGCGACGATTTCTTCCAGGAAATCCCCAACGAAAAAGGGACATTATCCCTTCTTTTCTATCGAATCGGTCATAACCACTACCTACATTCCATGAAATTGTGCACCACAAATAAGAACTAATGAATAGACCTGCGATCCCATAGAAAGACATCACGATCCCTTGTGGGAAAAAAGGAATTTGCTGAGACGGAAATACGGATATCAGATTTTTACCAAGATAACTGGAAGTTCCAACCACTAAGAATCCTAGTGAACCTAAAAAAAGGATACAGGCCCAGCAAAAATTACTTGTTTTTCGAGACCCCGTTATAAGTTCTATCCATATAAGTTCTGATCGCCAGTTCATACTATACTAGATCCAGTTGCATTCGATTAGAATTGAGAGAATAACCCAAATGGATTTGACTCGACTTTATTGCTTGATCCCGAAGTAACTTTCATCAACTAGCAGCATTCCGACGGGAACCATTAGGAATAATTGGTTAGATACATTGAGTTTCTATTTCAAATCTTTTTCAAAAAAGATTTGCTGATCATTTTGAATTTCATCATTTAATTTATTAAGCTATAACCGCATATACATGCATTAATGCGTATATTATGCATCGGCATACATAACAAAACAACTCTTCCATTTGTTTTCGGAAAGGCCACATATCATATATCCTACCATATTACATTAAAAAAGCATCTGGATGATGATCCAGTGTTGAAAGAAATTGATGAGATTTGGTCCCATCATATTTAGACAATCTTATTTCTTTGGACATAAAGAGATAAAGAAGCCATTGCGATTGCCGGAAAGACTAGGCCCACTAAAGGAACAAAAATAGAGGGAAAGTTCAAATCTATCATAGAATGGGTACCTCGATTTCATATTTGTACCTATTATAATTATAAATTATAATTATAAAGATATCTTATGATAAGTCTATCTATTAGATAGAATATTAAGATAATCTTAATATGAAGTATTTAAGAATCAATAACGAATGTAGAACTAAATGAAGTGTACCTATTCCTCTTTCTACACGAATATGTATGAGAATCCGCTGGATTCTTCTTCTCCCATCCTTATCTTCATCGTCTTTCTATCTTTCCTTTCGAAAAACATTTTTTTTTTGAAAAGAACCTCTATATTCTTATTATTTGTTATTTGAATATTTCTATTTTATT